CATTTGTTTTTTCTGATGATGTTTTGAAAAATGAACTTAATTGGTTAATTCCGACCATCTGGCCTAGGTAGTATCTATCTTTCTAAGTTCATTGACTAAGTTCTATAAAATCAAAAATGACCTCTCTTTTTTGTTTGCCCACTACTTTATTATACATTATACATAAAGTACTAAGTACCAAAAAAATTATGAGAAACCTGAAAAAATAGAAACTAAGGATAGGAATCTTTGAGAAACTAGTATGAAGACTCATTATTATTTGGACACAAGAAGGGGAATTTTCTACATCCCTTTCTTGTGTCCAAGACTAGGAAGACTAATAATGCCCCGAAAAAAATACGGTTCTTTTTACTAACTTGATGTTGAAAAATTTTCGGATCTAGAAATTCATTTCAGATAATTGAACCTTCTCAAACTGTTTCTTCTTAAGAACCAAAAAGATTTGTGCCAAAATAACAGATGCCAAGAAGAACAAAAGTCCTTGGACACGTAATGGGTCTTGAAGTACTATTTCTGCATCTCCCTGACTAAATCCACCCACATTAGGATTACTTGTTAATGGTTGATCAAGTTTGATAGATTCACCCTCTGAAACAAGAAGTTCTGGCCCCGGAGGGATAATATCAACCACTTGACGTCCATCCGATGGATCCACTATGGTTATTTCGTATCCCCCCTTTTCTTTTCGTATAATTTTGTTTACTATACCTGCTGCTGTAGCATTATAAACTGTATTATTACTCTTGCTTCCGTCGGGATAAATCTGTCCCCGTCCCCTGTTCCCGCCTACATATATGGGATATTTTAAGAAGTGAACATCCTTTTTACTAGCGGGGTCGGGAGAAAGAATAGGAAAGGTTATTTCACTATATTTCTGACCAGGAACAGGACCTATCACAATAATATTTTTTTTTGTGGGGCGATAGCTCTGAAAAGACAGATTGCCTATCCTTTCTTTCATCTCGGGAGAAATACGGTCGGGAGGAGCTAATTCAAATCCCTCGGGTAAAATAAGAACAGCCCCCACATTCAAACCCCCCTTTTTACCATTAGCAAGAACTTGTTTTAGTTGCATATCATACGGAATTCGAACAACTGCTTCAAATACAGTATCGGGGAGTACCGTTTGGGGAACCTCAATATCCACGGGCTTATTAGCTAAATGGCAATTGGCACATACAATACGCCCAGTCGCTTCTCTTGGATTTTCATAACCCTGTTGTGCAAAAATGGGATATGCATTTGAAATGTATGTCCGAGTTATTATATATATCATGAGCGATACGGAAATGAATCGAGTAATCTGTTCCTTTGTCCAAGAAAAGGTATTTCTAGTTTGCATGGTCCAATCATTGAGCCCAAAATTTCTACAATAAATTAGGTAGGTTGCTAGTATAGTTCCCTATCCACGATTCTGCTATGTACGGAAATAAGTTTACTCAAATATAAGAGAAATCCTCTGGAGAAATAGAAAGAGTAAGTACTTTTTTGAACGCTTTCTTTATGTACTTCTTTATGTACAAAGTAACAAACATTATAATCGGATTAATAATTAATATCAGTGGATCATTTTTCAGTCATTCATTGAATGATAAATCACTACAAGTGATGGAGATACACGATTTAAATAATGGAAGATCCAATATTTGAAAATTGTATCTAAAATGACTGGAAAAGTGGAAACAAGACCAGATATAATTTGATCGTTATGAGCAAATCCAAAATCTTTGTAGATAGAGCTAAGCATTAGTTCCCAACCATGGGGCGAATGGAATCCAATACACAAATCCGTTAATAAAAGAATACAAAAAGCTTTGATCGTGTCGCTTACGTTATATAAGAATTCCTGAACCCAAGAGTTAAGAATAACAAGTTCTTCATTACCCAGAATAGAATAACCGCTTAGAATAATGAAACATATTATATTTGTCGAGAAGTGTAAAATCATATGGATACGATCTTCATTGTGCATCTTGATCAATTGGATTGTTTCTTTGTGTATTCCTATACTAAGCTTTTGTAGATGTGGCTCCGGATATTCCTTTATCATTTCGTTCAACCGGAAGAGTTCCTCAAATTCTATGAATTGTTCTAGAATACTATTTTCTTGAATGATATTAAAGAAAGTTTCGGGTTGCCTAGTATTCCACCAATTAGTAACCCAGGATTCTAGACTTTTATGAAATAAAAGAGAGATACACCCAGGCAAAAATACTATAGATGCAAGATATAGAAGGGGAATGAATGCTTTCTTTTTTTCCATTTTTTTCATCTGTGAATTCTTAATGAACCCACCTCGTTTGTAAACTCTATGCGATCCAATATTTCTATCAAGCAATGAGTTCTATTACAAGGTATCTTTCCTTTGAATCTATTCACTGTTTTTTATTTGTGATGTATTGGTTATGGTTAGTCCTTGAATATATAAAGAATATCCAAATAGAATAAGAGTCCGTCTCAAATTCGAATGAAGAAATAAAAAAAATTGGACCTAATCCCGAAATGGGATAGTGTGATATAGGAGATGCCGCTATTATTTTTTTTATTTTTTACCTCCTGATGAGAAATAATTTTCAGTTCATTTCAAAATACTTCAATCGGTACACGCAAGAAATAGGCTAATTCCGCAGCTTTTTGTTCAATTTCTCGTGGAGTCAAATTCTCATCAGTACGAGTCAAGGGAATAGCTCCCTGGCCTCGGATGTCCATATAAAGGACACGCCGGGCATAAATACCCTCTTTAACTTCTATTCTGATGGACTGAACATCTTTCATAAGGAATCGAAGGAAGATGCGACGATTTTTTCCAGGAAATCCCCAACGAAAAATACACACAATTCCTTCCTTTCTATCGAATCGATCATAACCACTACCTACATTCCAGGAGATTGTGCACCACAAATAGGAACTAATAAAGAGACCTGCGATGCCATAGAAAGACATGACGAGCCCTTGTGGAAAAAAAATGATTTGCTGAGACGGAAATAAAGATATCAAATTCCTACCAAGATAACTGGACGTTCCAACCAACAAGAATCCTAATGAACCTAAAAAAAGGATAAAGGCCCAGCAGAAATTACTTGTTTTTCGAGACCCCGTTATAAGTTCTATCCATATATGTTCTGATCGCCAACTCATACTAGATCCGGTTGCATTTTATTGAAATTGAGAGAATAACCCCCCAAAAATTTGACTTTACTCTTTTTTTCGAAGTAACTCTCATCAACTAGCACTATTCTGATGGGAACCTTTAGGCATAATTCATCGAATTGGCTAGATGTAAAAGACTAGTATCCCCTTTATATGATCTCCTATAGATAGAGATAGTGACATGCATTTCATTGACTTTACATTTCAGAGATCTGCGGATCCTGATCTATTTAAAAATAGCTATAATTATTTTAAACATATAACATAGTCCACATGCATAAGAGCTCTTTCATTTACATTTAATTAATGTTCGGAAGAAGGCACATCTTATACGATATTCTACTAAATGGATATCCATTTTATGATCCATGTCTAATCTACGTCTTGAAAAAAATGGCTGAGATTGGGTAGCATCGGGTTTAAAAAATCTTGTTTCTTTGAACATGAAGAGATAAAGAAGCCATTGCAATTGCCGGAAATACTAGACCCACTAAAGGCACAAAAATAGATGGTAAGTTGAGAGTTGTCATAGAATGGGTACCTCGGTTTAATATTTGTACCTGTTATTCTTAATATTATATATTTTAAAATCTATTTTTAAATTCGTTATTAATTTTAAGTCGTATATAATTATACTATAAATGAGTATATAATAAGTGCAAGGAATGTAGAACTAAAAAAATGTACTTATTAATTTAATTTTTCTACATGGAATATATGTCTGATAAACTAACAGCTTGTTCGCCACAAAAAAATAATTGACCTTAAAGGTCTACTTGATTCCATTTTTATTCGAAGGAAAGAAAGCGTGGAGCTGAAATAACTCATTCAGAACGCCTTTTAAAAGATTACGTGGTACGATTGTATCGAATAAGCCCTTATGGAATAAATATTCAGCCGCTTGTGAACCTTCAGGTACTGTCTTATTCAATGTTTGTTCAATTACCCGTTTACCCGCAAATGCAATGTAGGCATTGGGTTCAGCAATAATGATATCCCCCAACATACCAAAACTAGCCGTCACCCCACCAGTAGTAGGAGATGTAAGGATTGATATATAGAATAACTTTTTATTTGATTGATAATCATATAAAGCCGAAGATATTTTAGCCATTTGCATCAAACTCAAACTTCCTTCTTGCATCCGTGCGCCTCCGGAAGCACATACTAGAATAAGAGGTAGAAATTTATTGGTAGCATACTCGACCAACCGGGTGATTTTCTCGCCTACTACGGATCCCATACTACCCCCCATAAACTGAAAATCCATAACCCCAATTGCTATAGGAATACCGTTTAGTTGACCTGTGCCTGTTTGAACAGCCTCAGTTAATCCTGTCTTTCTTTGATAAGAATCAATGCGCTCTTTATAAGGTTCCTCCTCTGAATGAAATTCAATGGGATCAAGAGAGACCATGTCTTCATCCAAAGGATCCCAAGTACCTGCATCAATCGAAAGCTCGATTCTATCTGAACTACTCATTTTCAAATGATATCCACATTGTTCACAAATATACATTTTTGGCTTAAAAAATTTCTTATAATTTAATCCATAACAATTTTCGCATTGAACCCACAAATGCCTGTATTTTTGAGTTACCTCGAGATCATTAGAACTTGAAGTTAAATCACTACCAGAACTTGAAGTTAAATCACTACCATTCGTGCTAGTTATTATACTGGCATTCTTGTTTTCACTACTAGTTCCACTTTCACCACAAATGTAACTAGAAATGTAACTGTCACTATCATTATCACTTAAAATGGAACTATCAATATGGATTTGAGAACGAAGATAACTGTCAATGCAACTATTAATATGATTACTCCAACTATATTTAGTATCATAC